AAAAGAGTACTATTAATTAAAAAAAAACTAAATACCAAGTTCTTTCGAGGATTTTAGACAGAACAGATAGGGCTCTATAAAACTATTTATGTGATGACATAAAAATGGATTGCACAACAATCGACAATTCTCTTTTTTGTTTTTTTATTTAATTTATTTAAAAAACAAAAAAATAATAATAAGATTAGTAATCAAAATTAGTAATATAATAAGTAATAATAAATGAAACTTTGATTCTCTATCATAGATATGGAAATAATCCGTCTTCTGATTGTTGTTTCAATAAAAAAAAGCCAAGCATTTTTTATTTCAAATAAAGCAAAATCATTTTAGTTTATCTACGATTTTTTATTTCGAACAAAAACAAAAAAAAGGGCCCGGCTAGGTAATGACCAGGCCAGGCCGTGAAAAGAAAATCAAACAACTCTTTCTTTCGGTATTCTTTTTTTTATTCGAAATATCTATTTTGAGCCTTTTCTTTATCTAAATATAGGATTGCTTATCAAAGTTGTATATATTACAGTTGTATATATCAATATAGTAAAATACTATATAATACTATATAAATAGTGAAATAATATATCTAAAATAGATAAAGAAGGGATTTTGTGAAGCCTTCCATTTTGTGTAATGGAACTGTGTAACATAGTAATTATCCTTTTTCAATTCGGAGAGATGGCTGAGTGGACTAAAGCGGCGGATTGCTAATCCGTTGTACGAGCTTTTCGTACCGAGGGTTCGAATCCCTCTCTTTCCGTTTCCGTTGATGACTCGGTATTTTATTTATCTTTCAAATTACAATTCTTCGAACCTTTTTTTTCTTTAATTAAATAAAGATGTGCAAGAGATAAAATCCTCAGAACATTGAAAAATGAAGCAAGTAAAAGGAAAGTCCTCTTTTTTTATTCTTCACGCCCAGGATTACGTCCTGGATCATTAGATAGGAATCCGAAGATGAACAGAGAAACAAAAAATATCACTACTGTGTAAACAAAGAGTTTGAGAGTAAGCATTACACAATCTCCAAAAGATCATTTTTGTTTTGAAAAAAAAAGAGAATAGATTCTCTATTTTTAGACCGCATATCCTATTTTTTTTGACACCAAGAAAGGGTTTCTAGAAATGAAATAAAAAATAATTTTCATAATCATAAATTAATTTGGAATAAGAGTTACCTCTTTCATTCCAAAAAGCGTCTTTCCTAACCCCGCGGGGCCTTTACTTTATTAATCAAAAAATAGGAGTATTCAATAAATGAAAAGGAATCAGAATGAGGAAATGGAAATGGGGGGGTGATTCAGATTTCTCTAAGCTATCTAAGAATTAGTTAAATCGAGAGTTCATACTATACTGTAAGACTTATCTGATCTTATCCATTCTTATAATTTTTTTTTTTCGAAAAAAAATCATGTCTAGGACAGTATTAAAAATTTCATCGAAAACTTACAGCAGCTTGCCAAACAAAGGCTAAGAGAAAAAAGAGAAGGGGTATTACTGGCATAAAATCTACGATTGGACTCAAAAAAGCGTAGGCCTCGGGCAATTTGGCTAAGAAAAAACTACTCGAATAAAGGGTGGAATTAAGACAGATCAAACTAAGGATATTAAGCATAACAAACATTTTTTTTTGTGACTTGGAGATAATTGTATTTTGATTGATTTAATATATTAATATAATAATTTAATTTAATATATTAATATAATAATTTAATTTAATATATTAATATAATAATTTAATATAATAAAATAATATATTATTCTTGATAATTGATATATGGTAAAAATGACGAAAGTAAGGTAGATCAAAAAAATCCTTTTTTTTGTGAACTTGAACTCGCCCAATCAAAAATTTTTCTATTTTCTTTTGCGAATTGAAGAAATCATCCTTTCAATTAATATCTTAATTGAATTATATGTAATGATCAATAAATAAAGTTTTGTTTTCTCTATAGATAATTCTATATCTACACGTGTCAAAATCCCAGGAACAATAGAATCCATAGATATTTGGACTGGAATTGACGAATAACCAATACCGATACTATTCTTTATTAGTATCGAATAGAAATCTAAATGGGGCGTGGCCAAGTGGTAAGGCAACGGGTTTTGGTCCCGGTATTCGGAGGTTCGAATCCTTCCGTCCCAGGGAATACATATTATTTCTATATCTATCTATATAAAGATAAATTATGTAATGAAATGAAAATTGTCTTTTCTTTTTTAACTAATTTCTCTTTATCTTTAAAATAAAAATATTGAATGGATAGAACGTGATTCTTGTTTCTGATTTTTAATCATTCTATTTTTCTCTAAATCATATCTTTTTCTCAAATTTATTTCAAATAAATACATACAGATGGAGTTAGATCGAGTTATGATCTAGGTAAGGTAGGAACATAGATCACAAGAATTTGCAATAAAGTAAAGAAAAAAGGTAAAATAAGGGCTTGAATGTACTTTTCATGGTCTTAGCCATTGCCTTAGAAGATTTATATTTGAGTTAGTTATTTCGAACTATATCCATATGATAATCAGAGTTAATCGACAACGTAAGATATCAATTTCAATAGCAGTGTCGGTAGAAATCTGATTAACAAAACATCAAGTTACATATGTAACACATGTATTTTCTCTCGTTTTTAAATATTTCATTTTAAAAATTTCATCTCGTATTTCATTTGGCTCGAATAAATAATTCGAAATTGATGTAATAATAGAGACCGGGGGATTCATACACACTATTTTATTCCCCTTGCTTTAAATAAAAATTATTGAACCTCCACTCCAGGGAAAGAAACTACGCGAAAAATGAGGAAATGCGGAATTTTTTATTTTATTAGCGTTTTATTTCGTTGATAAGGTTTTTTGAAAAAGATTTCTGATTCATTACTTTGAAATATTCAAAAAAGAATATTCCTAATTAAATCCAATGACAACTCTTCATCCTATCTGATAGATAGAGTAAATTTCTTTTTTTTCTTTCGATTTTTTTTTTTCGTTTTCAGTTTGAAATGAAAGAAAAGAGCCTAAATCTTACTTTCCATCAACCCCTTTTATCCACCCTCACTCTATGAAAAAAATGAATTCGATTGTTTCCAATCTATATTTTTTGAATCATGGATTTATTTAGGATGATCAAATGCGATCCTTAGTAAAACGTTATTCAAATAGTGATATTGGTATGAGGTAGGGTTTTTCAATTAAATAACTATTTGAATCATTTCTTCTTACTATTTGATACTCGAAGAAGGCGGAGATTGTTGAATATATCCTATTAGGTTACTTGAAGATGAAATGTAAATTTAATAATAATAAAAAAGAACTTTTTATTCGTAATATTTAGAAATTATATATAAATTAATAAAGAAAATAAAAATATTGCATTATTCAATAGAAGAAAAAATGCATTGAAATTTTATTCTTGATAATATTTCTTTACTTTAGCAAGCATCAATTCATATAAAAGAAGAAAAAATATAGATTTCTATGAAACGATCGAACAAATGACTATTCATGATTCCATAATTGAATCAATTACATATCGGCTCCAAACTAAACTAGAGAAATGTTATGGTAAAACTTCGTTTGAAACGATGTGGTAAAAAGCAACGTGCGACTTGACAGACATGATCAGTTGTGGATTCTTACAACCACCATTTTCTATTCTATAGAAATGAAGGTGCTCTTGGCTCGACATCCCTTGTTCTGTTCCAGTAGAACCACTCTTTTTTGTTGGGGTTTAATGTCAACAGTATATGATGTAGCTCGAGTAGAAAGTATTGATTCACTTTTCAGGGGCAAAGATCTAAGGTTAGTGACAATTAATAAGTTGGAACAACTTCGTAAGTATATTTTCGATCTAGTAGAAATCGAAAGGATCTAATTCGATCAAGTTTCAAATAAAAAAAGAAAAATTTGTGCGGAATTAGTGAAACTCTTTTAATCAAAAGTGTATCATGCGGGAATCGCTCCGTCGTATGATTTTTTGATAGAAAGAAATCATAAAAAGGGACATGTTGCTGTCATTTTGAAATGATTCAAATTCACCGAAGTAATGTCTAAACCCAATGATTCAGGGCAAAGAGAAAATATTTTGGAACAAGGAAATACCCCTTTTCAATTGTTTCGACAACTAGATAAAGGATAAAGAATCCAAATATATTCTAAACGAGACAAACAAAAAAGGGGGTTAGAGACCGCTCAAAAAATGAAATGCCTAAGGCTTTTCTTTTGAACTATTTCAGAGTTATCCAACTTGAGTTATGAGAATACAAATGCTTTTTTTTGATATGATAAAGAGGAATAAAAAAAAGGATGAAATAAGCCATAGTCTGTCTAATTGATTTGATGATGTTATGGAGCTATTTAACATTCTAATTCTATACATAGATCTAACTTACAATTTCTCGAGCCGTACGAGGAGAAAACTTCGTATACGTTTCCAGGGGGGGTTATAGTTCATCTACATCTATCCCAATGAGCCCTTTATCGAATCGTTGCAATTGATGTGCGCTCTCGAAGAGAAGGAAGAGATCTTCAGAAAGTGGGTTTTTATGACCCGATAAAAAATCAAACCTATTTAAATATTCCCGGGGTTCTATATTTTCTTGAAAAAGGTGCACAACCTACAGAAACTGTTTTTAATATTTTAAAAAAGGCGGGGGTTTTTACAGAATTTCATTTTAATCAAATGAAAGTCAATTAATGAAATAAAAAAAGAGAGAAGAGGGTGGGGGTAATTCATATATAGCTTTGTATAACTTTTTTCTACTACCCCCCCCTTTTTTTTTACTCTATTTAAATTAAATTTATTCATTTATTTATTGTTATCATTTATTCATTTATTATATTGTTATCATTTATTGTTGTTACCATAGAATACCATGTTATATAATGACAAAAATCTATTTTTTTGATATCATTTGATATAAGATGGATAGAAAAAGATGAAGTGAATAAATGAAGTAATTGGATGGAGGAGACATATAAAATTTTGCCGA